AATGAATTGCCTGATAAAAAGGGTTACCTTGATAGGGTAAATTATGTAGAATTCTACATTCATTAAATTATTTATTTATTATATTTAATAGAATTAAACTATTTCTAAAAGTATCAAAAACTTTTGTGCATCATACACTAAAATATAAAAAGATAAGCTAATTAAGCTACTGGGTTCATACCCCATTTATAAAGGTTTTAATCCTTTTCTTTTTAATTTTTAACAATTCTTCAAAAATTTTATTTATTATAATTATAATTTTAGGAACAATAATTACAGTAACATCTAATTCATGGTTAGGTGCTTGAATAGGCTTAGAAATTAATTTGTTATCTTTTATCCCCCTAATAAGAGATAATAACAATTTAACTTCAACAGAAGCTTCATTAAAGTACTTTTTAACCCAAGCTTTAGCTTCAACTGTTTTATTATTTTCAATTATTTTATTAATATTAAAAAATAATATAAATATAGAAATTAATTATTCATATATTTCTATAATTATAATATCTTCTTTATTATTAAAAAGAGGAGCTGCTCCTTTTCACTTTTGATTTCCTAATATAATAGAAGGTTTATCTTGAATAAATAGATTAATATTAATAACTTGACAAAAAATTGCACCTTTAATATTAATTTCTTATTTAAATATTAAGCCCTTGTTATTAACTAGAGCAATTTTATCTGTAATTATTGGAGCCTTAAGAGGAATAAACCAAACTTCTTTACGAAAATTAATGGCTTTTTCATCAATTAATCATTTAGGATGAATAATTTCTGCTTTAATAATTAGAGAATCAATTTGATTAATTTATTTTACTTTTTATTCATTTTTAACATTTACATTAACATTTATATTTAATACTTTTAAAATTTTTCATTTAAGTCAAATATTTTCTTTATTTTTTAACTCAAAAATTTTAAAATTTACTTTATTTATAAATTTTTTATCTTTAGGAGGATTACCCCCATTTTTAGGATTCCTACCAAAATGAATTGTAATTCAACAGTTATCATTTAATAATCAATATTTTTTATTGATTATTTTAACAGTTTCAACATTAATCACTTTATTTTTTTACTTACGAATTTGTTATTCTGCTTTCATATTAAATTATTTTGAAAATAACTGAGTGTTAAATTTACAATTTAATAATTTTTTTATAAAATTATATTTAATTTTAACATTTATTTCTATTTTTGGATTAATATTAATTTCTTTATTATTTTTTATGCTTTAAGGCTTTAAGTTAAATAAACTAATAGCCTTCAAAGCTATAAATATAGGAATATCCTTTAAGCTTTAGTAATTATTACACCTTTAGAATTGCAGTCTAATATCATATTTGAATATAAAGCCATTGATTAAGAAGAGTAACTCTTATAAATAGATTTACAGTCTATCGCCTAAACTTCAGCCACTTAATCGCGACAATGGCTATTTTCTACTAATCATAAAGATATTGGTACTTTATATTTTATTTTTGGAGCTTGAGCCGGAATAGTTGGAACTTCATTAAGAATTTTAATTCGAGCAGAATTAGGACATCCTGGTGCATTAATTGGAGATGATCAAATTTATAATGTAATTGTAACAGCCCATGCTTTTATTATAATTTTTTTTATGGTTATACCTATTATAATTGGAGGATTTGGAAATTGATTAGTTCCTTTAATATTAGGAGCTCCTGATATAGCATTTCCTCGAATAAATAATATAAGTTTTTGACTTTTACCTCCTGCTCTTTCTCTTTTATTAGTAAGTAGTATAGTTGAAAACGGAGCTGGAACTGGATGAACAGTTTACCCACCATTATCTTCTGGAATTGCTCATGGAGGAGCTTCTGTTGATTTAGCAATTTTTTCTCTTCATTTAGCAGGAATTTCATCAATTTTAGGGGCTGTAAATTTTATTACAACAGTAATTAATATACGAGCTTCAGGAATTACTCTTGATCGAATGCCTTTATTTGTTTGATCAGTTGTAATTACAGCTTTTTTATTACTTCTTTCTTTACCGGTACTTGCAGGAGCTATTACTATATTATTAACAGATCGAAATTTAAATACATCTTTTTTTGATCCTGCTGGAGGAGGAGATCCTATTCTTTATCAACATTTATTTTGATTCTTTGGTCATCCTGAAGTTTATATTTTAATTTTACCTGGATTCGGAATGATTTCTCATATTATTAGTCAAGAATCAGGTAAAAAGGAAACTTTCGGTTCATTAGGAATAATTTACGCAATATTAGCAATTGGATTATTAGGATTCATTGTTTGAGCTCACCACATATTTACTGTTGGAATAGACGTAGATACACGAGCTTATTTTACTTCTGCAACAATAATTATTGCGGTACCTACAGGAATTAAAATTTTTAGTTGATTAGCCACACTTCACGGAGCTCAATTAAGATATTCACCGGCAATTTTATGAGCTTTAGGGTTTGTATTTTTATTTACTGTAGGAGGTTTAACAGGAGTTGTATTAGCAAATTCTTCAGTTGATATTATTTTACATGACACATATTATGTAGTAGCTCATTTTCATTATGTTTTATCAATAGGAGCCGTATTTGCTATTATAGCAGGATTTATTCATTGATATCCTTTATTTACTGGTTTAACATTAAACACAAAGTGATTAAAAAGTCAATTTATTATTATATTTATTGGAGTAAATTTAACATTTTTCCCTCAACATTTTTTAGGGTTAGCTGGTATACCTCGACGATATTCAGATTATCCTGACGCATACACTACATGAAATGTTGTTTCAACAATTGGTTCATCAATTTCACTTTTAGGTATTTTATATTTCTTTTTTATTATTTGAGAAAGTTTAGTATCTCAACGACAAGTAATTTTTCCTATTCAATTAAATTCATCTATTGAATGATACCAAAATACACCACCTGCTGAACATAGTTTTAATGAATTACCTCTTTTAACTAATTTCTAATATGGCAGATTAGTGCAATGGATTTAAGCTCCATATATAAAGTATTTTACTTTTATTAGAATAATGTCAACATGAGCTAATTTAGGTCTACAAGATAGAGCTTCTCCTTTAATAGAACAATTAACTTTTTTCCATGATCACGCATTACTGATTTTAGTAATAATTACTGTATTAGTAGGATATTTAATATTTATACTATTTTTTAATAATTATATTAATCGATTCTTACTGCACGGTCAATTAATTGAAATAATTTGAACAATTCTTCCAGCTATTATTTTATTATTTATTGCTTTTCCCTCTCTTCGTCTATTATACTTATTAGATGAAATTAATGAACCTTCAGTAACTTTAAAATCAATTGGACATCAATGATACTGAAGATATGAATATTCTGATTTTAATAATGTTGAATTTGATTCTTACATAATTCCTACAAATGAATTATCAAATGATAGATTCCGTCTATTAGATGTAGATAATCGAATTGTTCTTCCTATAAATTCTCAAATTCGAATTTTAGTAACTGCAGCTGATGTAATTCATTCATGAACAATTCCTGCTTTAGGAGTAAAAGTTGATGGAACACCCGGTCGACTAAATCAAACTAATTTCTACATTAATCGACCAGGATTATTTTATGGTCAATGTTCTGAAATTTGTGGAGCTAATCATAGTTTTATACCTATTGTTATTGAAAGTGTACCTGTAAATTACTTTATTAAATGAATTTCTAATAATTTAAATTCATCATTAGATGACTGAAAGCAAGTACTGGTCTCTTAAACCATATAATAGTAAATTAGCACTTACTTCTAATGAAAAAAATTAGTTAAATTATAACATTAGTATGTCAAACTAAAATTATTAAAATATTAATATTTTTTAATTCCACAAATAGCCCCTATTAGATGATTAAGTTTATTTTTAATTTTTACAATTGCATTTATTTTATTTTGTATTTTAAATTATTATTCTTATATTCCAACTTCACCTAAATCTTCTAATTTAAAAGTTAATAATTTAAATTCAATAAATTGAAAATGATAACTAATTTATTTTCTGTATTTGACCCTTCTTCAAGTATTTTTAATTTATCTTTAAATTGAATAAGTACATTTTTAGGACTTTTATTAATTCCTTCAATTTATTGATTAATACCTTCTCGTTATAATATTTTTTGAAATTCAATTTTATTAACTCTTCACAAAGAATTTAAAACTTTATTAGGACCTTTAGGACATAATGGATCTTCATTTATTTTTATTTCATTATTTTCTATAATTTTATTTAATAATTTTATAGGATTATTTCCATACATTTTTACTAGAACAAGTCATTTAACTTTAACATTAACATTAGCTCTACCTTTATGATTATGTTTTATAATTTATGGATGAATTAATCATACACAACATATATTTGCTCATTTAGTGCCTCAAGGTACACCTGCTGTTCTTATACCTTTTATAGTATGTATTGAAACAATTAGAAATATTATTCGACCAGGAACTTTAGCAGTTCGTTTAACTGCTAATATAATTGCAGGACATTTATTATTAACCTTATTAGGAAATACAGGGCCTTCTCTTTCTTATATTTTAGTTACTCTTTTACTAATTGCACAAATCGCTTTATTAGTGCTTGAATCTGCAGTTGCTATAATTCAATCTTATGTATTTGCTGTATTAAGAACATTATACTCTAGTGAAGTAAATTAATTTATAAAATAATGTCTACACATTCAAATCACCCTTTCCATCTAGTTGATTATAGACCTTGACCTTTAACAGGTGCTATTGGTGCTATAACAACAGTATCGGGAATAGTAAAATGATTCCATCAATACGACCTTTCTTTATTTGCTTTAGGTAATATTATTACAATTTTAACTGTTTATCAATGATGACGAGATGTTTCTCGAGAAGGAACATACCAAGGATTACATACTTATAGAGTAACTATTGGATTACGATGAGGAATAATTTTATTTATTTTATCAGAAATTTTATTTTTTGTATCTTTTTTTTGAGCTTTTTTTCATAGAAGTTTATCTCCTTCAATTGAATTAGGAGCTTCATGACCCCCTATAGGAATTATTGCTTTTAATCCTTTTCAAATTCCTCTTTTAAATACAGCAATTTTATTAGCTTCAGGAGTAACAGTTACTTGAGCTCATCATAGTTTAATAGAAAATAATCATTCTCAAACTACTCAAGGATTATTTTTTACAGTTCTTTTAGGAGTTTATTTTACTATTTTACAAGCTTACGAATATATTGAAGCTCCTTTTACTATTGCTGATTCAGTTTATGGATCAACTTTTTATATAGCAACAGGATTTCACGGAGTACATGTTCTAATTGGAACTACATTTTTATTAATTTGTTTATTACGTCATTTAAATAATCATTTTTCAAAAAATCACCATTTTGGATTTGAAGCTGCTGCATGATATTGACATTTTGTTGATATTGTTTGATTATTCCTTTATGTAACTATTTACTGATGAGGAGGTTAAATAATATATATCTATATAGTATAAAAGTATATTTGACTTCCAATCATAAGGTCTATTAATAATAGTATAGATAATTTTTTCAATTATTTTAATAGCAAGAATTATTTTATTAATTTCCATAGTAGTAATATTTTTAGCCTCAATTTTATCAAAAAAATCTCTTGTTGATCGAGAAAAAAGTTCTCCCTTTGAATGCGGATTTGATCCTAAGTCTTCTTCTCGTTTACCGTTTTCTTTACGATTTTTTTTAATTACAATTATTTTTTTAATTTTTGATGTAGAAATTGCTTTAATTCTCCCAATAATTATTATTTTTAAATTTTCAAATATAATAATTTGAACATCAACGTCAATTATTTTTATTTTAATTTTATTAATTGGTCTTTATCATGAATGAAATCAAGGAATATTAAATTGATCAACTTAGGGTTGTAGTTAATTATAACATTTGATTTGCATTCAAAAAGTATTGAATATTCAATCTACCTTGAATATGAAGCGATTTATTGCAATTAGTTTCGACCTAATCTTAGGTAATTTTACCCTTATTCTGTATTAATTGAAGCCAAATAGAGGCGTATCACTGTTAATGATATAATTGAGTAAAAACTCCAATTAAGGAAATATGATGATCAAAAAAAAGCTGCTAACTTTTTTATTTAATGGTTGAATTCCATTTATATTTCTATTTATATAGTTTAAATAAAACTTTACATTTTCATTGTAAAAATAAAATTATTATTTTTATAAATTACTAAAAATAATTCATAATATTCAAAGATTAATTAATCTCCCTAACATCTTCAATGTTATACTCTATTTATAAGCTATTTGAATATACAAAAAATAAGAAATTAAATAAAATTAAAATTCAAAATACAAACAATAATAAATAAATTTTTAAACTATTATTTTGTATTAAAAATAATAACTTAGAATATTTTACTAATTTTTGATATATATGTTGACTACCAAAATATTCAGATCAACCTTGATCAAATCTTTTTACTACCAATTGACCATAATTTAAAGGAAAAAAAATTAATCCATAAGTCGAAATATAAGGTATAAATCATATTGAACCTAAAAATATTGATAAATTATAATTTATTAAAGACTTATTATTAAAATATAAAGAAATATTTGAAATTAAATACCCAAATAATCCTCCTGAAATACAAACAAATAATGTTAAAAATTTTATATATATAGGTAAACAAATTATATAAGGAGTAGGAAAAATTAATCAATTTAAAATTCTACCTCCAATAATTCTTATAATTAATAAACCTATTATTCCTCGTAATATAATTCAACCTTCATCATTTAGTATATTTAAACTTCTACAATTTAAATCTCCAGTTATTGAATAAAAAACTAAACGAAAAGAATAACAAACTGTTAAACCAGTAGAAAAAAAATATAAAAAGAAAGAAAATAAATTTAAATTTCTAATTAATACTACTTCTAAAATTAAATCCTTAGAATAAAATCCAGCTAAAAAAGGTATTCCACATAAAGCTAAATTAGAAACATTAAAACAAGTAGAAGTCAATGGTATATGAAGACTTAATCCCCCCATTAAACGAATATCTTGAGAATTATTTATATTATGAATAATTGCACCAGCGCATATAAAAAGTAAAGCCTTAAATAAAGCATGACTTAAAAGATGAAAAAATCCTAATTTATAAAATCCTATTGATAAAATTCTTATTATTAATCCTAATTGACTTAAAGTCGATAAAGCAATAATTTTTTTTAAATCAAATTCAAAATTAGCCCCTAAACCAGCTATAAATATTGTTAAACCTGATAATAATAATAATAACTGCCCCAACAAACTATTAGCTAATAAAATATTAAATCGAATTAATAAATAAACACCTGCAGTTACTAAAGTAGAAGAATGAACTAAAGCAGATACAGGAGTTGGAGCTGCTATAGCAGCAGGCAATCAAGAAGAAAATGGAATTTGAGCTCTTTTAGTTATTGCAGCTAATATAACTAATCTCCCAATAATTTTTATTTCTAAATTATTTTGTATAAATTCTAAATAAAAAATAAAATTTCAACTTCCATAATTTAATATTCAAGCAATAGCTAATAATAATGCTACATCTCCAATTCGATTTGATAAAGCAGTTAATATACCAGCATTATAAGACTTAACATTTTGAAAATAAATTACTAAACAATAAGAAACTAATCCTAAACCATCTCATCCTAATAAAATTCTAATTAAATTAGGACTAATAATTAATAATATTATTGAAAATACAAATATTAATACTAATATAATAAATCGATTAATATTTTCATCTCCACTTATATATTCTTTTCTATAATAAATTACTAAAGAAGCAATTATTAAAACGAATGACATAAATAGTAAACTTATTCAATCAAATAAAATTGTTATAACAATAGATAAAGAATTTAAAGAAACAACTTCTCACTCAAAAAAATAAACTAAATCATTTATAATAAAATATAAATTTATTAAAAAAAATGTAATTCTAAAAGAAATTAAAATTACAAATCTAATTGAACAAATTGACAAATATTTCACGATCTAAAATGAATTATTCATATCACTAACACCACAAATTAGTATTTTTTTTAAACTATTTAAATTATAATCATAATAAACATGATTCACTCTTTATAATTAATAAATTTAAAGGTAATCAATGTAAAAGTAAAAGTAAATATTCACGAATTTTTCCTCCTCTAAAAGAATAAACTCCTGAAAAAATTTTTCCATGCTGACTAAAAGAATATAAATATAAAGTATAAGCAGCACTAAAAAACGATAATAAAGATAAAGAAATTATTCTTAATCAAGATCAACTTACAATTCTATTTAATAAAGAAATTTCTCCCAATAAATTTAATGTAGGAGGAGCAGCTATATTTGCTGAACTTAACAAAAATCATCATAATGTTATAGCAGGTATAAAATTTAATAAACCCTTATTAATTAATAAACTTCGTCTACCTAATCGTTCATAAGAAATATTAGCTAAACAAAATAATCCTGAAGAACATAATCCATGAGCAATTATTAAACTATAAGATCCACAAATTCCTCAATAAGTTATAGTTAAACAACCTGCTAATACAATCCCCATATGAGCTACTGAAGAATAAGCAATTAAAGCCTTTAAATCGGTTTGTCGTAAACAAACAAATCTAATTAAAACTCCCCCTACTAATCTAATTCTAATTCAAATAAAATTATATTTTAATCCTAATAACTGTAAAAAAGAAATAACCCGCAATAATCCATAACCTCCTAATTTTAATATAATCCCAGCTAAAATTATAGACCCTGAAACAGGAGCTTCAACATGAGCCTTAGGAAGTCATAAATGAACTAAAAATATAGGTATTTTAACTAAAAAAGCTAATAACATTGAAAAATATAATAAATCATAATTAAATAAATAGTTATTTATTAAATAAAAATTTATTGTACCTATTTTATTATATAAATAAAAAATACCTACAAGTATAGGTAAAGAAACAAATAAGGTATAAAATAATAAATATAAACCTGCCTGTAATCGTTCAGGTTGATACCCTCATCCTAAAATTAAAAATAAGGTTGGAATTAAACTTCTTTCAAAAAACAAATAAAATATAAATAAACTTATTCTTCTAAATGTTAAAATTAATAAAATTAATAATATTAAAACATTAATTAAAAATAAATTTCTATAATTATTGTACTTATAAACTCTTTCTCTTGCTATTAATATCAAAGAACAAATTCATAAACTTAATAAAATAAGACCATAAGATAATATATCATAACCTAAAAAATAAGAAATCTTTATTCAATAATTTATACAAGAATTTATTAAAATAAAAACAAAACTCATTAAAAATAATAAATTTTGAACCATTCAATAATTTTTTTTTATAAAACAAATAGGTAATAAAAAAACTAAAAAAATAATAACTTTTAACATTATATAATTCTAAAAGATTGAAAATAATCATTTCCATGAGTTCGAATTATTGAAACTAAAATAGATAATCCTAAAGCACCTTCACAAACTCTAAATGTTAAAAATATTATGCAAAAATAATTTTCATAATTTATTATATTTATATAAATAAATAATATAAAAAATAATATTAAAACAATATATTCTAAACTTAATAATATAGACAATAAATGCTTTCGACTTGAAACAAAAGAAAATAAAGCTAAAATAAATAAAATTCTTGGTAATCTTCAATAAATCAATATAATCATTAGTTTTAATAGTTTAATAAAAACATTGGTCTTGTAAATCAAAAATAAGATTTATTCTTTTAAAACTTCAAGAGAAAAGAAAAATCTTTTTCATTAATCCCCAAAATTAATATTTTATATAAACTACCTCTTGATATTCTTCAATTAATTCTTTATTTATTTATTACATTAACATCAATTATTTTTATTAATATATTCCACCCATTAGCTATAGGATTAACTTTATTAATTCAAACACTATTAATTTCTTTATTAACTGGACTAATAACAAAAAGTTTTTGATATTCTTATATTTTATTTTTAGTGTTTTTAGGAGGAATATTAGTTTTATTTATTTATGTAACTTCACTAGCATCAAATGAAATATTTAATTTATCAACAAAATTAATATTTTTTTCTATTATTTTTATAACTTTATCAATTATTTTTTGTTTTATTGTAGATAAAACTTCACTATATTTTTTTTTATCAAATAATGAAATAGAATCAATTTTCAAATTAAATTCTTATTTAACAGAAAATACTTTATCTTTAAACAAATTGTATAATTATCCTACAAATTTTATTACTATTTTATTAATAAATTATTTATTAATTACTTTAATTGTAATTGTAAAAATTACAAAATTATTTAAAGGACCTTTACGTCTAATAAATTAATGAATAAACCTTTACGAACTTCTCACCCCCTATTAAAAATTGCAAATAATGCATTAGTAGATCTTCCTGCTCCTATTAATATTTCAAGATGATGAAACTTTGGATCATTATTAGGATTATGTTTAATTATTCAAATCTTAACCGGACTATTTTTAGCAATACATTATACTGCAGATGTAAATTTAGCCTTTTATAGTGTTAATCACATTTGCCGAGATGTAAATTATGGTTGATTATTACGAACTCTTCACGCTAACGGAGCATCATTTTTTTTTATTTGCATTTATATACATGTAGGACGTGGAATTTATTATGGATCTTATTTATTCACTCCTACCTGAATAGTTGGAGTTATCATCTTATTTTTAGTAATAGGAACTGCATTTATAGGATATGTTCTACCTTGAGGACAAATATCTTTTTGAGGAGCTACAGTAATTACAAATTTACTTTCAGCAATCCCTTATTTAGGAATTGATTTAGTACAATGAGTATGAGGAGGATTTGCTGTTGATAACGCAACATTAACTCGATTTTTCACATTTCATTTTATTTTACCATTTATTGTATTAGCTATAACAATAATTCATTTATTATTCCTTCATCAAACAGGATCTAATAACCCAATTGGAGTAAATTCTAATGTTGATAAAATTCCATTTCATCCTTACTTCTCATTTAAAGACATTGTAGGATTTTTAGTTATAATTATAGCTTTAATTATACTAGTATTAATTAATCCTTATCTATTAGGAGACCCAGATAATTTCATTCCAGCTAACCCCTTAGTTACTCCTATTCATATTCAACCTGAATGATACTTTTTATTCGCTTATGCTATTCTTCGTTCAATTCCTAATAAATTAGGAGGAGTTATTGCTCTTGTTTTATCAATTGCAATTCTAATAATTCTCCCATTTTATCATTTAAGAACTTTCCGAGGAATTCAATTTTATCCTATTAATCAAATTTTATTCTGAATTATAGTAGTAACTGTAATTTTATTAACTTGAATTGGAGCTCGACCAGTAGAAGACCCTTATATCATTATTGGACAAATTCTTACTGTAGTTTACTTTTTATACTATTTAATTAATCCATTAGTAACTAAATGATGAGATAATTTATTAAATTAGTTAATGAGCTTGAATAAGCATATGTTTTGAAAACATAAGATAGAATTTAAATCTTCTATTAACTTTACTAAAATTAATTAATAATATAAAAGAATATAATAAAATTTTTAAACCAATAAAAAATAATAAATAATTTAATGAAAAAGATAAAAAACATTTTCAAGCTAAATATATTAATTTATCATAACGAAACCGAGGCAAAGTACCACGAACTCAAATAAATACAAAAGAAATAAATATCAATTTAAAATAAAATAAAATATTTAAAACATCACATCCTAAAAAAATTACACAAAATAACATTCTTATAAATAAAATTCTTGCATACTCAGCTAAAAAAATTAAAGCAAATCCACCTCTTCTGTATTCTACATTAAACCCAGATACTAATTCTGATTCTCCTTCTGCAAAATCAAATGGAGTACGGTTAGTTTCAGCTAAAGAAATTGTTAATCAAATTAAAGCTATAGGAAATAAAATAATAAAAAATCACACATATATTTGGTAATAATAAAAACCTAGTATATTATAACTACCAATTAAAAATACAAATCTTAATAAAATTAAAGCTATTCTTACTTCATAAGAAATTGTTTGAGCTACTGCTCGTAAACCTCCTAATAAAGCATAATTAGAATTAGAAGATCAACCTGCAATTATAACTGTATAAACTCCTAATCTAGTACAACATAAAAAAAATAATAAACCTAAATTAAAAGAATACAATTTAATAAAAAAAGGCATTCTCATCCAAACTAATAAAGATAAAAATAATGAAAAAATTGGAGAGATATAATAACTTAAATAATTTGATAATAAAGGATAAGTTTGTTCTTTAGTAAATAACTTAATCGCATCACAAAAAGGTTGAGGAATTCCTATAATTCCAACTTTATTAGGACCTTTACGAATTTGAATATATCTTAATACCTTTCGTTCTAATAATGTTAAAAATGCTACACTAACTAACACACAAATAATTAATAATAAACTTCTAATAAAAGATAATAATAAATCAATATAAAACAAGTACTATTTGTAAAAATATTACATATATAAATTCTAAATTTATTGCACTAATCTGCCAAAATAGTATATTAATAAAATTCATTATTTAAAATATAATTATTTTTATATTTGGTCCTTTCGTACTAAAATATAACAACTTATTAAAGATAGAAACCAACCTGGCTTACGCCGGTTTGAACTCAGATCATGTAAGAATTTAAAAGTCGAACAGACTTAAAATTTGAACGGCTACACCCAAAATTATATCTTAATCCAACATCGAGGTCGCAATCTTTTTTATCGATATGAACTCTCCAAAAAAATTACGCTGTTATCCCTAAAGTAACTTAATTTTTTAATCATTAATAATGGATCAATTATTCATAAATCAATGTTTACAAAAATTAAAAGTTTATTAAATTTTAATATCACCCCAATAAAATATTAACGTTTATTTTAATAAAATTTATCTATAAAATTAAAATAAAATCAATATAAAGATTTATAGGGTCTTCTCGTCTTTTAAATATATTTTAGCTTTTTGACTAAAAAATAAAATTCTATTTTAAATTTAAATGAAACAGTTAATATCTCGTCCAACCATTCATTCCAGCCTTCAATTAAAAGACTAATGATTATGCTACCTTTGCACAGTTAAAATACTGCGGCCATTTAATTATTCAGTGGGCAGGTTAGACTTTATATTTATTTCAAAAAGACATGTTTTTGTTAAACAGGCGAACATTATTTTTGCCGAATTCTTTACATAAACTTATCATTTAAAAATATTTAACAAATTTATATACTAATTTTATCATTTTTTCTTAATTTTAAAAATTAAAATTAATATTTTAATAAAAACTTAAAATATAATAAATAATTTATTTAATAAAATAAATTATAACAAATTTATTAATAATTGCTAATTCTAAGCATATATTTTTTATTAAAATTTATTATTTTTAAAAATTTATTTTACAGCTTATCCCATAAAATATTAAATTTATAAATTATTAAATTAATTTAATTAAATTAATAATTTTATAAATTCTGAATTAAATTCATTTCTTAAAAAACTAGATACCTTTAAAAACGAATAACATTTCATTTCTAATATAATATTAAAAATAATTTTATCACATTAACTTTTATATTATATTAACTCTTTTAAAATCGAGAATAATAAATATTTATTTTTTATTTAATAAACGCTGATACACAAGGTACAATAAATTAAATTTTCTTTTAATATAATAATTTTTCAATTATTTCAATTTTCTTTTACAATACTAATAAACTATAATTTATATTATTTTTTCTTTAAAAAATACTAAAACATTTAATTTTATAATTATTTTTAATAATTTAATTTTAAACAAAAAAAATCAATAAATATAAATTAATCAATTTATATTGATTTGCACAAAAATCTTTTCAATGTAAATGAAATGCTTTACTAAATAAGCTTTAAATTGTCATTCTAGATACACTTTCCAGTACATCTACTATGTTACGACTTATCTTATCTTAATAATAAGAGCGACGGGCGATGTGTACATATTTTAGAGCTAAAATCAAATTATTAATCTTTATAATTTTACTATCAAATCCACTTTCAATAAATTTTTCATTTTTATATCCATTTAAATATATTTATTGTAACCCATTATTACTTAAATATAAGCTACACCTTGATCTGATATATATTTTTTTAAAAATTATTGAATATTATTATTCTTGTAAAATATTCTGATAACGACGGTATATAAACTGAAAAACAAATTTAAGTTAGGTCCATCGTGGATTATCGATTACAAAACAGGTTCCTCTGAATAGACTAAAATACCGCCAAATTTTTTAAGTTTCAAGAAAATAACTAATACTACTTTAGTACAATTAATTACATTTTAAATAATAGGGTATCTAATCCTAGTTTTTAATTAAAATTTTTAAGCTTCAATTTTTTTATTAATAAATATTTTAAATTTAAAATTTCACCTAATAAATTTAATTTTATTTTTTATTAAACAATTTAACTTTTACTTATAAAATTCATTCGTATTATTAGTGTAACCGCGACTGCTGGCACCAATTTAGCCAATACTTTTTAATATTACTATTTCTAAATTTCTTTAATCAATAATATTAATTACTGCGAATATATTTTTAAATTATTAATTATTAAAATTAATAAAAACTCACACAAAAATTTACATATAAATCAAATTAAAAACAAATTTTTAAGCCAAAATAAAACTTTATAAATTATTTGATATTTATTTTTAAATATATTTTATAAATAATACATAATTAAATAATTAAAAATTTTAAAATGTTTAATTTTAATTAATTATTAAATAAATAATTATAATTAATTACTAAATCCCTAAGTTATCCCAAAAAAAATTATTCCCCTATAATAATTTTTAAAATAACTTTCTTTTTAAAATTTAAATTTAAAAATTTAACTTAAATTTTAATCTATAAAATTTAAAATAATTAAAAATTCTTACAAAATTATTTTTTTTTTTATTATTTATTATTATTTTTTAAATAAAAAATTTTAAAATTTTATTTAAAACAATTAATTTAAATAACATAATTAAGTTAAAAAACAAAATATTTAAATTATTTATTTAAATAAATAAAATTAATGTTAAATTATAATAATAATTACAACATTAATAAAAAAAATATTAAATTTAAAGAAATTTTTAAAATTTATTTAAAAATATTTACAAAAAAAATTTTAAAATTTTTAAACATTTTAAAATTTTTAAATTACAATTTTTTTTTTTTTTTTATATAATTTTCATCTTATTTTAATTATTTTAAAATTTGCAAAAATTTTGCAAAATTTTACAAAATTTGTAAAATTTTAAAATTTTTAAAAATTTAAAATAAAGTAAAATTATTTAACATTTTTTATTAAAACATTTTTAGTATACTAAGTTAGATTAATAGATATATATATATATATAAATATTTAATTAATTAATAATAATCTATTATCTATAAAAAGAATTTCACAATTCAAAAATAGGGGTATTTATTGTTAACAAAATCTATATATAAAGCTTTATCTAACATTTACTTCTATATATGAAAATTAATAAAAATTTAAAAATAATGTTATACATTTATATATTTCTATATAATATATAATATATATATTTATATATATATATATAGGCAATTTTAAAATATTTTAATAATTATATTTATTTAATAAATATTTTTACTAAAAATATTTATTAAATTAAAAACATTTTAAAAATATAATTTATTAAATATTTATTTTAAAAAGTATAAACAACAAAAAAAAAAAAAAAAATCATAATAAGCTAGTTCTTATGTAAATTTTACAATGATAATGAGTC